TCTCATCGATATCATCGATCTCATAAGGATCATACCAAATCCCATCAATCGAATCACTTTTTCGAGAAATACGAGACATCTAAGTCATACAAGTCAAGAGATATATTCATTCATCAGAAAAAGAAAAAGGGTGAACGGTGATTGGATTGATGATCAAATAGAATCCTGGGTCGCGAACAGTGATTCGATTCATGATGAAGAAAGAGAATTCTTGGTTCAGTTCTCCACCTTAACGACAGAAAAAAGGATTGATCAAATTCTATTGAGTCTGACTCATAGTGATCATTTATCAAAGAATGACTCTGGTTATCAAATGATTGAACAACCGGGAGCAATTTACTTACGATACTTATTTGACATTTATCAAAAGTATCTAATGAATTATGAGTTCAATACATCCTGTTTAGCAGAAAGACGGATATTCCTTTCTCATTATCAGACAATCACTTATTCACAAACCTCGTGTGGGGCTAATAGGTTTCATTTCTCATCTCATGGAAAACCCTTTTCGCTCCGCTTAGCCCTATCCCCCTCTAGGGGTATTTTAGTGATAGGTTCTATAGGAACTGGACGATCCTATTTGGTAAAATACCTAGCGACAAACTCCTATGTTCCTTTCATTACGGTATTTCTGAACAAGTTCCTGGATAACAGGCCGAAAGGTTTTCTTATTGATGATATCAATATTGATGATAGCGACGATATTGGTGATATTGATGATAGTGACGATATCGATCGTGACCTTGATACGGAACTGGAGCTGCTAACTATGGATATGATGCCGGAAATAGACCGATTGAATATCCCCCTTCAATTCGAATTAGCAAAAGCAATGTCTCCTTGCATAATATGGATTCCAAACATTCATGATCTGGATGTGAATGAGTCGAATTACTTATCCCTCGGTCTATTATCGAACTCTCTCTCCAGGGATTGTGAAAGACGGTTCACTCGAAATCTTCTTGTTATTGCTTCGACTCATATTCCCCAAAAAGTGGATCCTGCTCTAATAGCTCCGAATAAATTCAATACATGCATTAAGATACGAAGGCTTTTTATTCCACAACAACGAAAGCACTTTTTCACTCTTTCATATACTAGGGGATTTCACTTGGAAAAGAAAATGTTCCATACTAATGGATTCGGGTCCATAACCATGGCTTCCAATGCACGAGATCTTGTAGCACTTACCAATGAGGCCCTATCGATTAGTATTACACAGAAGAAATCCATTATCGACACTAATACAATTCGATCCGCTCTTCATAGACAAACTTGGTATTTGCGATCCCAGGTAAGATCGGTTCAGGATCATGGGATCCTTTTCTATCAGATAGGAAGGGCTGTTGCACAAAATGTACTTCTAAGTAATTTCCCTATAGATCCTATATCTATCTATATGAAGAAGAAATCATGTAACGAAGGGGATTCTTATTTGTACAAATGGTACTTCGAACTTGGAACGAACATGAAGAAATTCACGATACTTCTTTATCTTTTGAGTTGTTCTGCCGGATCGGTCGCTCAAGATCTTTGGTCTCTACCCGGACCCGATGAAAATAATGGGATCACTTCTTATGGACTCGTTGAGAATGATTCTGATCTAGTTCATGGCCTATTAGAAGTAGAAGGCGCTCTGGTGGGATCCTCACGGACAGAAAAAGATTGCAGTCAGTTTAATAATGATCGAGTGACATTGCTTCTTCGGCCCGAACCAAGAAATCCCTTAGATATGATGCAAAATGGATCTTGTTCTATCGCTGATCATAGATTTCTCTATGAAAAATACGAATCGGAGTTTGAAGAAGGGGAAGGAGCTCTCGACCCGCAACAGATAGAGGAGGATTTATTCAATCACATAGTTTGGGCTCCTAGAATATGGCATCCCTGGGGCTTTCTATTTGATTCTATAGAAAGGCCCAATGAATTGGGATTTCCCTATTGGGCCAGGTCATTTCGGGGCAAGTGGATCATTTATGATGAAGAGGATGAGCTTCAAGAGAACGATTTGGAGTTCTTGCAGAGTGGAACCATGCAGTACCAGACACAAGATAGATTTTCCAAAGAGCAAGGCTTTTTTCGAATAAGCCAATTCATTTGGGACCCTGCAGATCCATTATTCTTCCTATTCAAAGATCAGCCCTTTGCCTCTGTGTTTTCACATCGAGAATTCTTTGCAGATGAAGAGATGTCAAAAGGGCTTCTTACTTCCCAAACGGATCCTCCTACATCTATATATAAACGCTGGTTTCTCAAGAATACGCAAGAAAAGCACTTAGAATTGTTGATTGATCGCCAGAGATGGCTTAGAACCAATAGTTCATTCTCGAATGGATCTTTCCGTTCTAATACTCTATCCGAGAGTTATCAGTATTTATCAAATCTGTTCCTATCTAACGGAAGGCTATTGGATCAAATGACAAAGACATTATTGAGAAAAAGATGGCTTTTCCCGGATGAAATGAAAATTGGATTCATGGAACAGGAGAAAGATTTTTTA